CAACTTTCTCCCATGAACGATTTGCGTCAATGGATTAGTTCGATCCAAAACTTGAGATAATGGATGTAATCCAAAAAAAGATTCAAAAGTTGTTGTTAATGGAGTTGAAGTTACCAAATTCTGAGGAGTCGGTATTAATTTATGCCGAATTGCTCCACATATAGTTCCTCGAACCACGTTTTCTAAACGAACTAAAGCTAATCCGAATTGATCTTGTAAGAGATCCGCGACAGACCGAATACGTTTATGTTTCAAATGATTCATATCATCAAGTGTACCCATTCCAAATTTCATTCCAATCAAATGATCCGCAGCTGCCAATATATCCCGCGGTAACAAAAACGTATTGGTTTCGGGTATATCCAGGTTCAGTCGCCGGTTCATATTTCGTCGACCAATCCTTCCTAATTCGCATCGTTGTTGAAAGAATTTTTTTTGTAAATCCTTACATAAGGATTCCGAAAATACCGGATCCCCCCCCACACAAGCAAATTGTTGATAAAACTCCAAAATAGCATTTTCTTTTGACCCAATTTTTTTTTTCTCCTTATCATTCAGAAAAGATAAGAAAATTTCCGGGTAGAAAACATTATCCAGAATTTCTCTGAGATTCGACCCCATAGCTGATGATAGAACTAAAATAGATATTTTCTGTTTCCTACTCACCCGGGCCCATATCCTTGCCTTTCTATCAATCTCGAATTCTGATCTTCCTCCCCAGTCTGATATTATGGTGCCGGTATAGACCGGAATTCCGTTATGGTCTAATTCGGATCGGTAATAAATACCCGGGCTTTGCAATATTTGATTGATTACAATTCTGTATATTCCATTTACTATAAAAGTTCCCAGGGAATTCATGAGAGGAATATTTCCAATCAAAATTGTTTGTTCTTGCATCGCCCTGCTGGTTTTCCAAATTAATCCTGCGGACACATATAATTCCGAAGAATATGTAAGTGATTTATACACAGCATCTTTTTCTTTTATCACGGGCTCTGCTAATTGATATGTTTCCACAAATAATTGAAATTCAATTTCTTGGTCTGTATCTTCCATTTTTGGAAACTTATAAAGTTCTTCCGTTAAACCCTGATGAATGAATTTCCAAAATCCTTCAAATTGTATCTGATTAAACCCAGGGATTGTAGACATTCCCCCATTTCCATCCCGTAGCATTTGCACGCAATTCCCCGTTTATTGAAAAATCCCATTTTTGGCTCATTCTTCGTTGAATCATATAGATCGATCTATCTCTGATGGAATTTATATTCTGTTTACTAAATCACATAAAATTTGACACAAAAACTATATATATTCATATAGGAACATATATGGAATGGATGAAATATGGGGGAATACAGAACAGTTTCTACGCAAATTTTATTTTAAAATGCAACAAATGCAAAAGGAAAGGAATTGATAAAACATTCTTAATAAAAGGAATTCTTCTACTTAATTAGATTTATAAAAATTCAATTTTATAAATTGAATTTTAGTATAGAATATCAGTTCCATTTCTACCATTATTATGATATTACATATTCCAACCCGATTGGATACCAAAAATGAAACAGATGCAGGATTTGATCCCCTCGCCGAGAGAAAGACATAATAATCAGAAATAATAAAGAGTTCATTTCTTTAACCAATCTTTTTGGCCCTTTTGTATTGTTACAAACGGGATTTGCGTAGAAAAGAGATAGTTTTACCTATTTAGTACTCTATTTGTAGAATTACTAAAATATCGTTGTATTGTAAAGCGGGTTATGTTTATTCTATTAAAAATAATCAATTTAACCACGCGCAGATATCTATATATCATATATAAGATACTTGACTGTCGTCTGTGTAATTTTTTGTCTGGTTCCGGGGTTTACATATACTTATAATTCTTGTTATAATTGCAATTGAGAAAAAGAAAAACGGAACTAAAGATTTTTCCATTTTTTCTTGAAAAGATGCAATACTAATTAGTTATCCTTTGGATTTTCTTATGTCATTAGGGAAACATAATTGGAAATCAAAATTTACGAATCGTTCATGAAACTGCAGTCAAGCCAAAAGTTAATGGTTCCAATTTATCGTGTTTATCATGAATTTTGACTGAAAGTCCACAGTTTTTGGTCTGGATCGAATCAAAACAAAAAAAAAAGAAAGATTTTACTTTTAGGAAGTATTTAGTAAGTAGTGGGAGGGCAACCAAGGAAAAGAGATTAAAAATGCAAGTCCAATAAATAAAAAACGAAGTGCAGTAATCTACCCCCAAAAGGGACTTTTTAAATATAGTCTATTTTGTATCGTTTTGGCGGCATGGCCGAGTGGTAAGGCGGAGGACTGCAAATCCTTGTTCCCCAGTTCAAATCCGGGTGTCGCCTGATTTTACTTAACAAAAGACTCGAACTCCCTTATCAACTGCTATAACCGATAACTCCCCGAATTCTTCGCCAGCTGAGGGGAAGGAGTATCTTGGTACGTGCTTGTGGGGTTCTCAAAAACGAAAGTTCTGTAAATTTTTGTGTCTAGGATTCAAGAAAAGATTTGACTTTTAGTAAGTAGTCGAAGGGCTGTCGAAAACTCCCCATTCCCTTCCAGCCCTATTGGCGTGATTACTGACTGGGCCTTGAAGTCGTCGGGAGGGAATATCTAACCAATTTCGAATTGTGGATAAAGAAAAGCGTAATATAGTTTGTATACAAACTCAAAAGAGTCTCTGAGCGGAGTATTCGGGTATTGGATTTATTGGATTAGTTCAATTCATGAAATGAATAGTACCAAAATTTTTTGACTCTGTACCAGGGATTTCACTATTATTAGTAAACAATAATGGAAAAATTCCTTCATATTCATAGAAATAGGGGACATAATTCACATGGATATTGTAAGTCTCGCTTGGGCTGCTTTAATGGTAGTCTTTACATTTTCTCTTTCACTTGTAGTATGGGGAAGAAGTGGACTCTAGAAATACGAATTGAGTTTCGTGAGGAATAAAACTGTATCATTTGTTTTATCGATCGCTTCGCAAAGTGTTTTTAAAGATAATAATGTCAATAAAAAAGAGATTTCAATAATTCCCACGTTTATATTTCGAAAGGAAATATAGACGATAGGAAATTTATCTAATTGAATTTTTCTTAAATTTCCACGAACGGACTCTTATCAAAATTCAATTAGATATGTTTTATAAGTATAATGAGGAACAGCGGATCCCTTTTGTTTCAATATTTCATTTCAAAATTCAAAGAAGTTTTTATACCATCGAACTCTTTCGAGCATCTATCCACCAGCCAATCAATTCAATTACTTTTCTTCTTGGGTTGGCAATGATAAAAAAAGATGACTAATTTGGTTTTTTCTTAATATATACCAAACTTTACTTTTCTTTTTTTCTTTGATTCTTTCGGCAGGTACTGGGGTTTTTATTTGAAAGAATCCGAAATCGAAAAATCCAAGCTATAAACTAAACGTAAGAGTTGCCTTTCGAGTCTTTCGGATTGATCAGAATCAATACAAAAAAAGAGAAAATAGATGTAGGAAAAATCGAGTTGGGGTTACTATATACAAAACATATACGACGATTCCTGTGGTGGATTGATGGATAGTAAATTTAGTTTGTATCTTTATCATAATTATAGTTTATAGTAGAGCGTCTTACACGAAAAACGACTAATCTAATTGATGGTATGGTAGAAAGATTCATATGAATCTTTCTACCATACCATCAGCTCTCATCGAATATTGTTGATTCGGGCCTGCTCGTTTCAATTAAGAAACGCAATTGGAATCCGTCAAAGAACTACGAAATCAAGTTTGATTCAAATTAATCATTCTGGCTAACCGTTTTTACATAGATAATAAGTAAAAAAGCAGTAGGAACTAGAATGAATAGTGCAGTAGCAATAAATGCGAGAATATTTACTTCCATAATCTTATCGTTTTTTTACGTACCATTAACTCGGGATTTAATCCCATAGAGATGATCCAAATTTTATCTGTTGATGATATTGAATCAGATTAATATCAGGAATAACAATATCTGAGCTATCATATCAATTCGCCGTCGCGAATTGAATAGTATACCATAGGAAGATCTTTTATCCATACTGAATCCAAAAAAAGAAAAATGGAATTTGTTAGCTAATCAAAAATTCCCTTAAGTTATCATTCTTTTTTACTCTTTTTTCCAGAACCTGACGTACAATTAATTATCTAATGAAGTTTCCCTTTTCCATTTCCACTTCCACCGGTTACAACCCCCCAAAAAAAAAATAGAAGGAAACGGGATCAATCTGAAAAGTATTTTGTCAAGGTAATTTTAATAAAAAATTGGGTGTTGTACAAGAAACAAATTCCATTTATACATATACTCCCGAGAAACATACGGAATTCTATTCCATTAGATAGGCGCGAGAAATAGGCGCGAGAAATTGAAAAACCAGACCTACTCTATTATCTTTTATTATTCCAATCAAAAATTTTTCTAGTACTAAGCCACATATCTGTTTTAGTAATTAGTTCTAGTTCAAGTAATGGAAATTTTTCTATTTGTTTGAAAATGAGAAAAAAAACACCTAAGAATCATCTGAAGACTTCCTATTGAAAGTGAAATTCTATTGGTGTTCTTTTCCAAAAAGTGGAAAGATGCGTTGATCTATTTATTGATTATTGGATCCGTCGGGACTGACGGGGCTCGAACCCGCAACTTCCGCCTTGACAGGGCGGTGCTCTAACCAATTGAACTACAATCCCAGTGAACTAAAGTATACAGTATCTATGCTTTTTTATGATTTGACTCAAAGTCGAAGCATTTCTAATTCGAATTTTTGCGTTGTAACAGAGACGCAAGTGATATATTCATTTCCATTTCACATGAATATGGATTTTTTTTAGTGAGAACGAGAACGACACGAATTGCTAGTCAATTTTTCTTATTTCCAAATCGAAAGAGTTTGCTTTTTTTCTTTATACTTTTTTCTCTTTATACTTTAACAATTTGAATT